GCTAGCGTAGCTTAACCAAAGCATAACACTGAAGATGTTAAGATGGGCTTTAAAAAGCTCCGCGGGCACAAAGGTTTGGTCCTGACTTTACTATCAGCTCTAACTAGACTTACACATGCAAGTATCCGCACCCCCGTGAGAATGCCCTAACAGTTCCCTGCCCGGGAACAAGGAGCTGGTATCAGGCACAACCCAAGATTGGCCCACGACACCTTGCTTAGCCACACCCTCAAGGGAATCCAGCAGTGATAAACATTAAGCCATGAGTGAAAACTTGACTTAGTCAAAGCTAAAAGGGCCGGTAAAACTCGTGCCAGCCACCGCGGTTATACGAGAGGCCCAAGCTGATAGTCATCGGCGTAAAGAGTGGTTAAGATTAATTTAAGACTAAAGCCGAAAACCCCCATAGCTGTTATACGCACCCGGGGGAAAGAAGCCCAATTACGAAAGTGGCTTTACAACATCTGAACCCACGAAAGCTAGGGCACAAACTGGGATTAGAGACCCCACTATGCCCAGCCTTAAACATTGACGTATATTACATATGCCGTCCGCCCGGGGATTACAAGCACCAGCTTAAAACCCAAAGGACTTGGCGGTGCTTTAGATCCACCTAGAGGAGCCTGTTCTAGAACCGATGACCCCCGTTCAACCTCACCCTTCCTTGTTCATTCCGCCTATATACCACCGTCGTCAGCTTACCCTGTGAAGGCCCCATAGTAAGCAAGATTGGCACTGCCCAAAACGCCAGGTCGAGGTGTAGCGTATGGAAGGGGAAGTAATGGGCTACATTCACTACTGTCAGTGAATACGAATAGCGCACTGAAACGTGCACATTGAAGGAGGATTTAGCAGTAAGCAGGAAATAGAGCGTTCCGCTGAAATCGGCCCTGAAGCGCGCACACACCGCCCGTCACTCTCCCCAAGCTCAACTAACAACTATGCCTAAAACACAAAAAATGCAAAGGGGAGGCAAGTCGTAACATGGTAAGCGTACCGGAAGGTGCGCTTGGAAAAGCAGAGCATAGCTAAGATAGAAAAGCATCTCCCTTACACTGAGAAGTCATCCGTGCAAGTCGGATTGCCCTGACGCCCAATAGCTAGCCCCCCAGCCAAAAGCAACAATCCCCCATCAATAACCCCAAAACCACAAGCATCAAATAAATAAACCATTCTTCCCCCTTAGTATAGGCGATAGAAAAGGGTCCCCGGAGCCATAGAAAAAGTACCGCAAGGGAACGCTGAAAGAGAAATGAAACAACCCAGTAAAGCCCTAAAAAGCAGAGATTTACACTCGTACCTTTTGCATCATGATTTAGCTAGTAACCCCAAGCAAAGAGCACTTTAGTTTGACCCCCCGAAACTAAGTGAGCTACTCCAAGACAGCCTAACCAATAGGGCGAACCCGTCTCTGTGGCAAAAGAGTGGGAAGAGCTTTGAGTAGCGGTGACAGACCTACCGAACTTAGTTATAGCTGGTTGCCTGGGAACTGGATAGAAGTTCAGCCTCACGGCTTCTTTTTACATCTACGACCCCCGTCCTTCCCCTAGGACACCCCCACGTCATCCAAAGAAACCATGAGAGTTAGTCAAAGGGGGTACAGCCCCTTTGACACAAGACACAACTTTCCTAGGAGGGTAAAGATCATAATTAAACTAAGGGGATATATTCTGGTGGGCCTAAAAGCAGCCACCCCTACAGAAAGCGTTAAAGCTCAGACATTCACTCTCCCCCATCGATCCTGATAACACCATCCCAACCCCCTTCCCCTACCAGGCCCTCCCATGCGCCCATGGGAGTGACCATGCTAATATGAGTAATAAGAGAGCCTCGCCTCTCTCCCTGCACGAGTGTACATCGGAACGGACCCCCCACCGAATCTTAACGGCCCCAAACGAAGAGGGCACTGTAATAGCAGACCAAACTACCAGAAAACCATCCAAAGCCTAACCGTTACCCCCACACTGGCGTGCATCCTAGGGAAAGACTAAAAGAAAGAGAAGGAACTCGGCAAACACATAAAGCCTCGCCTGTTTACCAAAAACATCGCCTCTTGCAAAATTAATGAATAAGAGGTCCCGCCTGCCCTGTGACTATATGTTTAACGGCCGCGGTATTTTGACCGTGCGAAGGTAGCGCAATCACTTGTCTTTTAAATAGGGACCTGTATGAATGGCATAACGAGGGCTTAGCTGTCTCCTTTTTCAAGTCAATGAAATTGATCTCCCCGTGCAGAAGCGGGGATAAGACCATAAGACGAGAAGACCCTGTGGAGCTTTAGACACCAAGGCAGACCATGTTAAGCACCCCAAAACAAAGGATCAAACTAGATGAGCCCTGCCCTCATGTCTTCGGTTGGGGCGACCATGGGGTAAAACAAACCCCCCACGCAGAAAGGGAGGACTCCCCTCCTACAACCTAGAGCCCCCGCTCTAATAAACAGAACTTCTGACCTAATGATCCGGCAAAGCCGATCAACGGACCAAGTTACCCCAGGGATAACAGCGCAATCCTCTTTTAGAGCCCATATCGACAAGAGGGTTTACGACCTCGATGTTGGATCAGGACATCCTAATGGTGCAGCCGCTATTAAGGGTTCGTTTGTTCAACGATTAAAGTCCTACGTGATCTGAGTTCAGACCGGAGTAATCCAGGTCAGTTTCTATCTATGACGCATTCTTTTCTAGTACGAAAGGACCGAAAAGAAGGGGCCCATGCCAAGAGCACGCCTCACCCTCACTTAATGAAAACAACTCAAAAAAGTAAGAGGGCGCACCTTTCGCCCGAGAGAAGGGCAATGTTAATGAATACTTTTATTAACGCAAGGGCTAGTCCCCTTCCAGTAGAGGTTAGACCCCTCTCCTTAACCCTGCCAGCCTCCCAGTAAGAGAAGCCCGTGAGAAATACAGCCCCATAATGCTTTATTTTTCAGGCAATCTTCTGGGTCAGTTTGCGGTTAGTGTGGCAGAGTCCGGTAAATGCAAAAGGCCTAAGCCCTTACTACAGAGGTTCAAGTCCCCTCACTAACTATGGCCGCATCCGTTATTATTCATACTATTAATACCCTTACTCTTATTGTCCCAGTTCTCCTAGCCGTTGCCTTCCTGACCCTGCTCGAACGAAAAGTCCTAGGCTATATGCAATTACGTAAAGGCCCCAACGTTGTTGGGCCCTATGGGCTTCTTCAACCCATCGCCGATGGTGTAAAACTCTTCATTAAAGAACCCGTACGGCCCTCTACCTCATCCCCCCTCCTATTCCTTCTAGCACCAATACTAGCCCTTTCCCTTGCGCTTACGCTTTGAGCTCCAATACCTCTCCCTTACCCCATAGTCGACCTAAACTTAGGCATTCTCTTTATCCTCGCACTCTCTAGCCTGACGGTCTACTCTATTCTTGGCTCAGGCTGAGCATCCAATTCAAAATACGCCCTCATCGGGGCCCTACGTGCCGTAGCCCAGACTATTTCCTATGAAGTAAGCCTCGGCCTCATCTTACTTGGTGCCATTATTTTCACGGGGGGCTTCACCCTCCAAACCTTCAACGTCGCCCAAGAAAGCGTCTGACTAATTCTTCCCGCCTGACCCCTCGCCGCAATATGATACGTATCCACCCTCGCAGAAACTAATCGTGCCCCCTTTGACCTCACGGAAGGTGAATCAGAGCTAGTCTCAGGCTTCAACGTGGAATATGCAGGTGGCCCCTTTGCACTCTTCTTTCTAGCAGAATACGCCAATATCCTACTAATAAACACACTTTCCGCCACCCTATTCATAGGGGCCTCCCATGCCCCACTGTACCCAGAACTTACTGCTGTTAACCTAATAACCAAAGCTGCCCTTCTCTCAGTTGCATTTCTCTGAGTCCGCGCCTCCTACCCTCGATTTCGTTACGACCAACTAATGCACCTAATTTGAAAAGCCTTCCTCCCTCTCACCCTCGCCTTACTAATCTGGCACCTCGCCGTACCTATCGCTTTTGTAGGCCTGCCCCCCTCCGCCTAAAGGAGTCGTGCCTGAATTAAAGGTTCGCTGTGATAAAGCGACTCATGAGAGTTAGAGCCTCTCCCACTCCTGCCCCACGTGCCAACAATTAGGGAGAAGGGAATCGAACCCTTGCCCGAGAGATCAAAACTCTCAGTGCTTCCTTTACACCACTCTCTAGTTTTCCCTCAGCAACGTCAGCTAAATAAGCTCTCGGGCCCATACCCCGAGCATGTTGGTTAAACCCCTTCCATTGCTAATGAGCCCTTTTATCTTAGCCACCCTTCTACTCGGTCTCGGCCTAGGAACCACAATCACATTCACAAGCTCCCACTGACTGCTCGCCTGAATAGGACTTGAAATAAGCACCCTCGCTATCATTCCCCTCATGGCCCAACACTACCACCCTCGAGCCGTCGAAGCTGCTACCAAATATTTCCTCACCCAAGCGACAGCAGCCGCCATACTTCTCTTTGCAAGTACCACCAACGCTTGACTTTCTGGACAGTGAGACATCCAACAAATATCCCACCCCCTTCCAATTACTATAATTACCATTGCCCTTGCCCTCAAAATTGGCCTCGCCCCACTCCACTCGTGGCTCCCAGAAGTCCTCCAAGGCCTAGACCTCACAACAGGACTTATCCTGTCAACCTGACAAAAACTCGCCCCCTTCGCCCTTCTTCTACAAATTCAAGCAAGCAACCCAACCGTCCTAATCCTTCTAGGCATCACCTCCACGCTTGTCGGGGGCTGAGGGGGCCTGAATCAGACACAACTGCGAAAAATCCTTGCTTACTCATCAATTGCCCACCTTGGCTGAATGATCTTGGTCATTCAATTTTCCCCTGCCCTGACCCTTCTGACCCTTATTACCTACTTCCTCATGACATTTTCAACATTCCTCGTCTTTAAACTAAATAACGCCACCAACATTAACTCGCTGGCCACCTCCTGATCAAAAGCACCTGCAATTACCACACTAGCCCCCCTTGTCCTCCTGTCCCTAGGAGGTCTCCCCCCACTTACAGGCTTCATGCCAAAATGATTAATCCTTCAAGAACTGACTAAACAAGACCTCGCCCCCATTGCCACAATCGCCGCCCTTACAGCCCTACTCAGTCTTTATTTTTACCTACGACTCACCTATGCTATAGCCCTTACAATGTCCCCAAACACTCTTAACGCTTCCCCCTCCTGACGCCTTCTCTCCTCCCAACATACCCTCCCCCTGGCCATCTCCACGACAGCCACCCTCTCCCTCCTCCCCCTTACCCCCGCAGTAACCTCCCTCTTCTACCTCTAAGAGACTTACGTTAGAATTTAGACCAGGTGCCTTCAAAGCCCCCAGCGAAAGTGAAAATCTTTCAGTCTCTGATAGGACTTGCAGGCCATTATCCTACATCTCCTGCATGCAAAACAGGCACTTGAATTAAGCTAAAGCCCTTCTAGACGGGCAGGCCTCGATCCTGCAAACTCTTAGTTAACAGCTAAGCGCCCAAACCAGCGAGCATCCGTCTACCTTCCCTCCGCCCGAAGGGCGAAAGGGCGGAGGGAAGCCCCGGCCAGGTTTATCTGGCTCCTCCAGATTTGCAATCTGACATGACGACAGCACTTCAGGGCTTGGTGAAAAGAGGAGTTAAACCTCTGTCAAACGGAACTACAGGCCGCCGCCTATCACTCGGCCATTTCACCTGTGGCAATCACACGTTGATTTTTCTCGACCAATCACAAAGACATCGGCACCCTCTATCTAGTATTCGGTGCCTGAGCTGGGATAGTAGGAACAGCCCTTAGCCTGCTTATCCGAGCAGAACTCAGCCAACCAGGCGCACTCCTGGGGGACGACCAGATCTATAACGTAATTGTTACTGCGCACGCGTTCGTAATAATTTTCTTTATAGTAATGCCAATTCTCATTGGAGGGTTTGGAAACTGGCTCGTTCCCCTAATGATTGGGGCGCCCGATATGGCATTCCCCCGAATGAATAACATGAGCTTTTGACTCCTCCCCCCTTCTTTCCTCCTTCTTCTAGCCTCTTCAGGGGTTGAAGCCGGGGCTGGGACTGGATGAACTGTTTACCCTCCTCTGGCTGGGAACCTCGCACACGCCGGAGCGTCCGTAGACCTGACAATTTTCTCCCTCCACTTAGCAGGTGTCTCCTCAATCCTCGGGGCCATCAACTTCATTACAACAATCATTAACATGAAACCTCCCGCTATCTCTCAATACCAGACCCCTCTGTTTGTGTGATCAGTGCTCGTCACCGCCGTGCTCCTCCTTCTATCCCTCCCCGTACTCGCGGCCGGCATTACAATGCTCCTAACAGACCGAAACCTAAACACCACTTTCTTCGACCCCGCCGGAGGAGGTGACCCCATTCTTTATCAACACCTATTCTGATTCTTCGGGCACCCAGAGGTATACATCCTTATTCTCCCAGGCTTCGGTATGATTTCCCACATCGTTGCCTACTACGCAGGCAAAAAAGAGCCCTTTGGCTACATGGGCATGGTCTGAGCTATGATGGCAATCGGCCTCCTAGGCTTTATTGTATGAGCTCACCACATGTTCACGGTTGGGATGGACGTTGACACGCGTGCCTACTTCACCTCCGCCACTATGATCATCGCAATTCCCACAGGGGTCAAAGTCTTCAGCTGACTGGCGACCCTGCACGGAGGCTCAATTAAATGAGAAACTCCCCTACTATGAGCCCTCGGCTTTATCTTCCTATTCACTGTGGGAGGCCTAACCGGAATCGTACTAGCCAATTCATCTCTAGATATTGTCCTGCACGACACATATTACGTGGTCGCACACTTCCACTATGTCCTATCTATGGGAGCCGTATTCGCCATCATGGCCGCCTTCGTTCACTGATTCCCCCTGTTCTCAGGCTACACTCTGCACTCGACATGGACTAAAATCCACTTCGGGGTTATGTTTGTAGGAGTCAATTTAACATTCTTCCCCCAACACTTCCTGGGACTTGCTGGCATGCCCCGACGATACTCCGACTACCCGGATGCCTACACCCTTTGAAACACAATCTCATCTATCGGCTCTATAGTGTCCCTTGTAGCAGTAATTATGTTCCTGTTTATTATCTGAGAGGCCTTCGCTGCTAAACGTGAAGTCTCCTCAGTCGAGCTAACAGCAACAAACGTGGAGTGACTCCACGGCTGCCCTCCTCCATATCACACCTTTGAGGAACCAGCATTTGTGCAAGTACAGGCTCACTAACGAGAGAGGAAGGAATTGAACCCCCATAGGCTGGTTTCAAGCCAGCCACATAACCACTCTGTCACTCTCTTCATAAGGCACTAGTAAAGCGCTATTACATTGCCTTGTCAAGGCAAAATTGTGGGTTAAACCCCCACGTGCCTTAAATTATGGCACACCCCTCACAGCTAGGATTTCAAGACGCAGCTTCACCTGTCATAGAGGAACTTCTTCACTTCCACGACCACGCACTAATAATTGTATTCCTTATTAGCACGCTTGTGCTTTACATTATTGTAGCCATGGTCTCTACCAAGCTAACCAACAAATACATCTTAGATTCCCAAGAAATTGAAATTATCTGAACAGTCCTCCCAGCAGTTATCCTCATCCTAATCGCCCTCCCCTCCCTTCGTATTCTCTACCTTATGGATGAAATTAATGACCCTCACCTTACAATCAAAGCCATCGGCCACCAGTGATACTGAAGCTACGAGTACACTGACTACGAGGACCTTGGCTTCGACTCATACATGATCCCCACACAAGACCTAACCCCAGGGCAATTCCGGCTCCTAGAAGCTGACCACCGCATGGTCATCCCCGTTGAGTCCCCTATCCGCGTACTAGTCTCCGCTGAAGATGTCCTCCACTCCTGAGCAGTACCTGCTCTAGGCGTAAAAATGGACGCCGTCCCTGGCCGCCTAAACCAAACAGCCTTTATTACATCCCGTCCTGGTGTGTTCTATGGACAGTGCTCTGAGATCTGCGGAGCGAACCACAGCTTTATACCTATCGTGGTCGAAGCTGTCCCACTGGAACACTTTGAAAACTGATCCTCACTAATACTCGAAGACGCCTCACTAAGAAGCTTTGCAGGGTTCAAGCGCTAGCCTTTTAAGCTAGTAACCGGTGACTCCCGCCCACCCTTAGTGACATGCCTCAGCTCAACCCCGCACCTTGGTTTTCCATTCTAGTCTTCTCATGACTAGTTTTCTTAATTATTATCCCCCCAAAAGTACTAGCCCACACTTTTCCTAATGAGCCAAGCCCTCAAAGCACCCAAAAGCCTAAAACAGAGCCCTGATCCTGACCATGACACTAAGCTTCTTTGACCAGTTTATAAGCCCCTCGTTCCTAGGCATCCCGCTAATGGCCCTTGCACTAGTCCTCCCCTGAACGCTCTTTCCAACCCCCTCTGCCCGGTGGCTAAACAACCGCCTACTCACCCTTCAAGGTTGATTTATCAATCGATTCACACAACAGCTCCTCCTGCCCCTAAACCCTGGCGGCCATAAATGGGCCCTAATCCTTACGTCCCTGGTCCTCTTCCTCATTACCCTTAACATGCTAGGCCTCCTCCCATATACTTTCACCCCCACAACCCAACTGTCCCTTAATATGGGCCTCGCAGTTCCCCTCTGACTCGCCACAGTTATTATTGGCCTACGAAACCAGCCAACCATTGCCCTAGGACACCTCCTGCCAGAAGGAACCCCTACGCCCCTGATCCCAGTGCTTATTATTATCGAAACTATTAGTCTATTTATCCGACCTCTCGCCCTTGGTGTCCGACTCACTGCCAATCTGACGGCCGGCCACCTCCTCATCCAGCTAATCGCCACAGCCGCATTTGTTCTTCTACCTCTAATACCAACCGTAGCTATTCTTACTGCAGGACTCCTCTTCCTTCTTACCCTGCTAGAAGTTGCCGTCGCAATGATCCAAGCTTACGTCTTCGTACTCCTACTAAGCCTCTACCTACAAGAAAACGTCTAATGGCCCACCAAGCACACGCATACCACATAGTAGACCCAAGCCCATGGCCGCTAACAGGCGCAGTCGCCGCTTTACTGATGACCTCCGGTCTCGCAATCTGATTCCACTTTAACTCCACAGTCCTGATAACCCTTGGCCTAGTCCTACTCCTTCTCACCATATACCAGTGATGACGAGACATCGTTCGAGAAGGGACTTTCCAAGGTCACCACACCCCACCAGTTCAAAAAGGCCTCCGCTATGGAATAATCCTCTTTATCACCTCAGAAGTCTTCTTCTTCCTGGGGTTCTTTTGAGCCTTCTATCATTCAAGCCTCGCCCCCACCCCTGAATTAGGGGGCTGCTGACCCCCTACAGGCCTTATCACCCTCGACCCCTTCGAAGTCCCCCTCCTGAATACAGCCGTCCTTCTTGCCTCTGGGGTGACCGTCACATGAGCCCACCACAGCATTATGGAAGGCGAACGAAAACAAGCCATCCACTCCCTCACCCTAACGATTCTCCTCGGATTCTACTTTACTTTCCTACAAGCAATAGAGTACTATGAAGCACCGTTTACAATCGCAGACGGGGTCTATGGCTCGACCTTCTTTGTAGCGACCGGCTTCCACGGCCTCCACGTTATTATTGGCTCCACCTTCCTAGCTGTCTGCCTTCTCCGTCAAATTCAATACCACTTCACATCAGAGCATCACTTCGGATTTGAAGCAGCTGCCTGATACTGACACTTCGTAGACGTCGTCTGACTATTCCTCTACATCTCCATCTACTGATGAGGCTCATAATCTTTCTAGTACAATTGTCAGTGCCCGTGACTTCCAATCACAAAGTCTTGGTTCAACTCCAAGGAAAGATAATGTCTCAAGTCACAACAATTATCCTAATTGCCATTGCCCTCTCCACAGTTCTTGCCATCGTCTCCTTTTGACTGCCACAAATCACGCCGGATTACGAAAAGCTTTCTCCCTACGAATGCGGCTTCGACCCCCTCGGAACTGCCCGACTACCCTTCTCCCTTCGATTCTTCCTTGTTGCCATCCTTTTCCTCCTCTTCGACCTAGAAATTGCCCTCCTTCTCCCCCTTCCTTGAGGAGACCAGCTCTCCAACCCTCTACTGACCTTCATGTGAGCATCTGCTGTTCTTGTTCTCCTCACCCTTGGCCTAATTTACGAGTGACTCCAAGGAGGGCTCGAATGGGCCGAATAGGAAATTAGTTTAAATAAAACTCTTGATTTCGGCTCAAAAACTTGTGGTTCAAGTCCACAATTTCCTAATGTCCCCCGTGCACTTTACCTTTTCAGCAGCATTTATGCTGGGCCTTACAGGCTTAGCGTTCCACCGCACACATCTCCTCTCTGCACTACTATGTTTAGAAGGCATGATACTATCCCTATTCGTAGCCCTATCTCTGTGAAGCCTACAACTAAATGCTACCAGCTTTTCTACAGCCCCAATACTGCTCCTAGCATTCTCTGCCTGTGAAGCAAGCGCAGGACTTGCCCTCCTGGTAGCCACCGCCCGCACCCACGGCACCGACCGATTGCAAAGCTTAAACCTCCTACAATGCTAAAAATCCTCATCCCAACACTCATGCTTGTCCCAACAACTTGAATGGTCCCTGCCAAGTGACTATGACCCACCACCCTACTCCACAGCCTGCTCATTGCTTCCGCCAGTCTCAGCTGACTAAGCAACCTCTCAGAGACAGGATGGTCCACCCTCAGCCCCTACATAGCCACAGACCCCCTCTCCACTCCACTACTGGTCCTTTCTTGCTGGCTCCTTCCCCTCATAATCCTCGCCAGCCAAAACCACACAGCCTCAGAGCCCATCAACCGCCAGCGAATGTACATCACCCTGCTTACATCCTTACAAATTTTTCTCATTTTAGCCTTTGGCGCCACCGAAATCATTATGTTTTACGTAATATTCGAGGCCACCCTCATCCCTACCCTGATACTTATTACCCGGTGAGGGAATCAGGCAGAGCGCCTCAATGCAGGAACCTACTTCCTGTTCTACACCTTGGCGGGCTCACTCCCCCTCCTAGTCGCCCTCCTACTACTCCAGAACAACACAGGTACGCTATCCCTCCTAACCCTTCAGTACACAAACCCCGTCCCCCTTATCACTTTCGCGGACAAACTATGATGAGCCGCCTGCCTACTCGCCTTTCTTGTAAAAATACCTCTTTACGGTGTCCACCTCTGGCTCCCTAAGGCCCACGTCGAGGCCCCCGTTGCGGGCTCCATAGTTCTTGCCGCCGTCCTGCTGAAACTAGGGGGCTACGGCATGATGCGAATCCTGATTGTCCTAGAGCCCCTGACCAAAGAACTAAGCTACCCATTTATTATCCTCGCACTCTGAGGCGTGATTATAACAGGCTCAATTTGTCTTCGCCAAACAGACCTAAAATCCCTCATTGCCTACTCATCTGTTAGCCACATGGGCCTCGTAGTAGGAGGGATTCTGATCCAAACCCCTTGAGGATTCTCAGGGGCCCTCATCCTGATAATCGCCCACGGACTCACTTCCTCTGCCCTCTTCTGCCTGGCCAACACCAACTATGAGCGAACACACAGCCGCACAATAGTCCTAGCCCGAGGCCTGCAGATGGCCCTCCCCCTCATAACAACCTGATGATTTATCGCAAGCCTCGCAAATCTGGCCCTTCCCCCACTCCCTAACCTGATAGGAGAGCTCATAATTATTGCCTCCCTATTTAACTGATCCTGATGAACATTGGCCTTAACCGGAGCCGGAACACTAATTACCGCAGGCTACTCACTTTATATGTTCCTGATAACTCAACGAGGCCCGCTCCCAGCTCACATTATTGCCCTTGACCCCTCCCACTCTCGAGAGCACTTACTCATGGCCCTCCACCTTCTTCCCCTACTCCTCCTCATCCTTAAGCCTGAACTAATCTGAGGTTGAACCGCCTGTAGGTATAATTTAACGAAAATATTAGATTGTGATTCTAAAAATAGAGGTTAAACCCCCCTTACCCACCGAGAGAGGCTCGCAGCAACGAATACTGCTAATCTTCGCCCCCCTTGGTTGGACTCCAAGGCTCACTCGCCCAGCTCCTAAAGGATAATAGCTCATCCGTTGGTCTTAGGAACCAAAAACTCTTGGTGCAACTCCAAGTAGCAGCTATGCACCCGACCTCACTCATGATATCATCAAGCCTCATCATCATCTTTACGCTTCTTATCAGCCCTGTCCTTACAACCCTCAGTCCCCGCCCCCAATCCCCAGACTGAGCACTTTCACAAGTTAAAACAGCAGTAAAACTTGCTTTCTTCGTCAGCCTCCTCCCCCTATGCCTCTTCTTAAATGAAGGCGCTGAGACCATTGTCACGAACTGAAACTGAACCAACACCGCAACCTTCGACATCAACATCAGCTTTAAATTCGACCACTACTCTATCATCTTTACCCCCATTGCCCTGTATGTGACATGATCAATCCTCGAATTTGCCTCCTGATACATACATGCAGACCCCTTCATGAACCGATTCTTCAAATACCTCCTCATCTTCCTTATCGCCATGATCATTCTAGTCACAGCAAACAACATGTTCCAAATCTTTATCGGCTGAGAAGGCGTAGGCATTATGTCATTCCTTCTCATTGGCTGATGATACGGACGAGCTGACGCCAACACCGCAGCCCTTCAGGCTGTTCTGTATAACCGAGTGGGAGACATCGGCCTCATCTTCGCAATGGCCTGAATAGCAATAAACCTAAACTCCTGAGAAATGCAGCAAGTGTTTGCGGCCTCTAAGGATATGGACCTCACTTTCCCCCTCCTTGGCCTCATCGTTGCAGCCACTGGCAAATCTGCCCAATTTGGCCTCCACCCCTGACTGCCCTCGGCCATGGAAGGCCCAACACCAGTCTCTGCGCTACTTCACTCCAGCACTATGGTCGTGGCCGGAATTTTTCTCCTCATTCGGATAAGCCCTCTCTTAGAAAACAACCAAACCGCCCTTACTACCTGCCTTTGCTTAGGGGCTCTAACCACTCTGTTTACTGCAACCTGCGCCCTCACCCAAAACGACATCAAAAAAATCGTTGCCTTCTCTACATCAAGCCAACTTGGCCTAATAATAGTAACGATCGGCCTCAACCAACCCCAACTAGCCTTCTTGCACATTTGCACCCACGCATTTTTCAAGGCCATACTCTTCCTCTGCTCCGGCTCCATCATTCACAGCCTAAATGACGAACAAGACATCCGCAAGATAGGGGGCATGCACTTCCTTACACCCTTCACTTCATCATGCCTTACCATTGGGAGCCTAGCCCTCACAGGCACTCCCTTTCTGGCAGGCTTCTTCTCCAAAGATGCAATCATCGAAGCACTAAACACGTCGCACCTTAACGCCTGAGCCCTAACCCTCACTCTCTTAGCAACTTCCTTCACTGCCATCTACAGCCTCCGCGTCGTCTTCTTCGTCTCCATAGGCCACCCTCGATTTAACTCGCTCTCTCCTATCAACGAAAACAACCCAGCAGTCATCAACCCCATCAAACGCCTAGCGTGAGGCAGCATTATCGCAGGACTCCTAATTACATCCAACATTCTTCCCCTAAAAACACCAATCATGACCATGCCCCCCTTACTAAAACTAGCGGCCCTGGCCGTCACAGTCACAGGCCTCCTCCTGGCCCTAGAACTCGCATCCCTGACAAACAAACAGTTCAAGCCCACTCCCCAACTCGCCCCCCACCACTTCTCAAACATGCTAGGCTTCTTCCCCATGGTAATCCATCGCTTCCTACCCAAACTCAACCTTGTGCTTGGCCAAGCAATTGCAAGCCAAACCATTGATCTAACATGGCTAGAGAAAACAGGCCCAAAAGCCGCAGCCTCCCTCAACACCCCGCTGATTTCAACAACAAGCAATGCCCAACAAGGAATAATTAAGACATACCTCACACTCTTCCTTCTCACCTTCGCCCTCGCAACCCTTGTCCTAGTCTCCTAAACAGCACGAACAGTCCCCCGCCCAAGCCCTCGCGTTAGCTCAAGAACAACAAACAAAGTTAAAAGTAAAACTCAGGCGCTAATCACTAACATCCCACCTCCCAAGGAATATATTAAAGCAACTCCCCCCATGTCCCCGCGAAGCACAGAAAACTCTCCAAGCTCATCTACAGACACCCAAGACGCCTCATACCACCCCCCTCAATGGGCCATCGATGCCAAAGCAACCCCAACCACATAAACTGCTATACTGACTGCAACTGGCCGACTCCCTCAGCTCTCAGGATAGGGCTCCGCAGCAAGCGCTGCCGAGTACGCGAATACAACCAGCATCCCCCCTAGATAAATTAAAAACAATACCAGCGATAAAAACGAACCCCCATGCCCCACTAACACCCCACACCCCAGCCCCGCAACCGCTACCAACCCCAGCGCTGCAAAGTAAGGAGAAGGATTGGAGGCTACTGCTACCAACCCTAAAACCAGCCCAAATAGAAATAGAAACATTACGTAAGCCATAGCTCCTACCTGGACTTCAACCAGGACTAATGGCTTGAAAAACCACCGTTGTCTTATTCAACTACAGGAACCCTAATGGCCAACCCCCGAAAAACACACCCCCTACTAAAAATTGCTAATGACGCACTAGTTGACCTCCCAGCCCCATCAAACATCTCTGTATGATGAAACTTTGGCTCCCTTCTAGGGCTCTGTCTTATCTCACAGATCGTTACAGGCCTCTTCCTAGCCATACACTACACCTCCGATATTGCCACAGCTTTCTCATCCGTTGCCCACATCTGCCGAGATGTCAACTATGGCTGACTTATTCGAAACCTCCACGCCAACGGCGCATCCTTCTTCTTTATCTGCATCTACCTCCACATTGGACGAGGCCTCTACTACGGCTCATACCTCTATAAAGAGACATGAAATATCGGAGTCGTCCTCCTCCTTCTAGTTATGATAACAGCATTCGTAGGTTACGTGCTACCATGAGGGCAAATATCCTTCTGAGGCGCCACCGTCATCACTAACCTCCTCTCTGCCGTCCCCTACATTGGTAACACCCTGGTCCAATGAATCTGAGGGGGCTTCTCTGTAGACAATGCAACACTAACTCGCTTCTTTGCCTTCCACTTCCTCCTGCCCTTCATCATTGCCGCCGCAACTGTTATCCACCTCCTTTTCCTCCACCAAACAGGCTCCAACAACCCCCTTGGCCTAAACTCAGACGCAGACAAAATCTGATTCCACCCATATTTCTCATACAAAGACCTCCTGGGCTTCGCAGTCCTACTCATCGCCCTCACATGCCTTGCCCTCTTCTCCCCCAACCTCCTGGGGGATCCAGACAATTTTACTCCAGCCAACCCCCTAGTCACCCCTCCCCACATTAAGCCTGAGTGATACTTCCTATTTGCTTACGCCATTCTTCGCTCAATTCCAAACAAATTAGGCGGGGTTCTTGCCCTCCTGGCCTCCATCCTCGTCCTAATAGTAGTCCCAATCCTTCACACATCGAAACAGCGAAGCCTCACCTTCCGCCCAGTCACACAATTCCTCTTCTGAACACTTATCGCAGACGTCGCGATCCTCACCTGAATCGGAGGCATGCCTGTTGAACACCCCTTCATCATCATCGGACAAGTCGCCTCCTTCCTGTACTTCTTTCTGTTCCTAGTTTTCACGCCGCTAGCAAGCTGACTTGAAAACAAAGCACTCGGATGAGCTTGCAGTAGTAGCTCAGGCCCAGAGCGCCGGTCTTGTAAGCCGGACGTCGGGGGTTCAAGTCCCCCCTGCTGCTCAAAGAAGAGGGATTTTAACCCTCACCCCTGGCTCCCAAAGCCAGGATTCTATGACTATTAAACTATTCCTTGTCCAAAGCTTGGTCTAGTTTAGGTGCAAATACACATTATGTAATTTCACCATATATTTATATTGACCATACAGGTAATCATAATTATGAAATATTAGACATAAACCCATACATTAAATATCAACATATCATTATATGAGTACCAGGAAATTGAATACCTCCACTAACAGAGCTAGTAAAACACCCTCACGAGTATTTGGCATCTCGTCATGATTTTTACATCCCGCCCAGCACACGCACCTCGCATGGAGACTGCGTTTTCTGCTTATCATGATTGAAGGTGAGGGACAATAATCGTGGGGGTTTCACTACTTGCACTATTCCTGGCATTTGGTTCCTACTTCAGGGCCATTGATTGCCTAATTCCATCCACTTTCATCGACGCTTGCATAAGTTAATGCCTTGAATACATACTCCTCGTTACTTATGCTAGCCGAGCGTTCACTCCACAGGCCCATTCAAATTTTTTTTGTCCTCCTTTCACTTGACATTTCAGAGTGCACACGGTAGTAACAGACAAGGTTGAACATTTTCCTTGCTTCGCAGACCTGATTGTGAAAGCCTGGGAAGATATTACTTAAGACTTGCATATTTTGTTTTCAGGTGCATAACCTGAAACAAAAAATTGCTTTGTAGTCTTAATTGGCCCAAAAAGCTTGATAAACACAATATTGGGCTAAAATAATAAACGAGGGCTTACACAGGACTTATGAAAGTTTATTGCCGCGTAAACCCCCCCTACCCCCCCTTCACTCCCGAGATCACTGACACTCCTGTAAACCCCCCGGAAACAGGAAAACCTCGAGAAATGAGTTTTTTAAGTTTGCGATAGTATTCTTACAATATTTTAAATATTTATTTCATTAACATTTTTCGCGTAAAAACGAAAGATTTCTGAACTTGTTAGGACAATTTCAACAATAAAAAAGCCTTCAGCTCTGCTTTGTTATGTCATT